TCCGTCCCGGACATCTGCAACGTCCTCCCACGCTTTTTTTGATTTTAAATATAGGACAAACTGAAGGAAAAGACTGACCCATTCGGTGACTTTCGCGGTCGCCCTCACTGAACCGACTTGAATCTGAACTACGATTCAGATCGAGTCTTACCGAAATCGGATTTCCTTTTCGTGCCATATGCGCTGCTTAGACTTTATTTACTTTTTCCCCTTTTTTCTTCCCGGTTAAATATTTGTTCTCGACAGTCTTCGTTTCCGTGTAGAAGCAAACTCTCCAAATTTATGACCAACCTTTCCTTCAGTGATCTATTACCTAAAGGACCCATCTTGTCAGTCTCGAGGTCTTTCTTGTATCACACAAGAAGAAAGAATTTTTCTTTATATACAAAATTTTCAGTCTAGTTCGCCACAAGGCATGCAAGCAAGGAAGCTAGCCTATGTGGAAGAAAGAAGTCAAGCTGCACGCAATCCACAACCAAAAGAGAAAAGCCACTCACACTCACGGGACAAATACTATATTCCACAACTCCTGCAAGAGACGATTCGTTGATAACATCTGAAGACGATCCTGCTAAGAGGGGCCTTTCGCCGGTTCAAGTAATGGGAGGCCTTTGCTGGTCAACTATTTGGAGGCCTTACGATTCACTCAATGGCAGAGGGATCTTGCTCGTCAACGTCCGTTGCCGATCCGGTCATCTATCTCGGAGTCATCAACATCTGCTTTTCTTCGGGACAAGAATGGTTATATCCTGGCAGTGAGCTTATCGTACCTGTCGTCCAATCCATTAGCGTTGCCACCAGCCATTACGAAGAGAGCCTTGGGGCATCCGCTTAAACCCTAGGCTTGGGTACTTCAGCCTTACAACTTTATCAGCTCAAGCAATTTTGACCTTAGACTGAAGCGCATTCACTCATAGGACGACCATCATGTACTTGTACTCAAGTGACGATGAACACTTAACCTAACAGCCGAGGAGACGATCTCCGGTACCCATGAAGAGTAGATTACCAATCCTGTCACCTTATCCTCTATGATTACACTACTCACGAATCTATCTATCCAATTTATTACTGAACTTTACTTGTCTCCGATTGCCATGCTGCGCTTTTCGCTCCTTATCCCGTACAGAACGAAGTTCATCTTATTTAAACATTAATTGCTATGGGCCCCTCTTATTGCACTGAATGACGGATCCCATGGGGTGGATCCTACTAATGCAATGTTTTCTCCGTGTAGGAAGGCATTTTTCACATCGAGCTGGTTGGTATAGGGACCACTTCTTTGATGCAGCAATAGTCAATAAAGTCCTAATCGTGTTCATCTTCACAACTGGACTGAAGTTAAGGTTTCCTCCAAATCTATCCAATATTCTTGAGCAAAGCCTTTTGCTACAAGCCGTTTGTACCTCTAGAAAAAAAGAGCCATCCGCTTTACGCTTTACCTTGTACACCTACTTGTTTCAAATCGATTACCCTTTCATTAAGTAAAGGAACCAAAGATACTCCCAGGTATGATTTCTTTCTTTCAAGAGCTTGTAGCTCTTCAACCATGGTCTCTCTCCAACATGATTGAGATGACGCTTCATAACATAAAAGGAATCGGGTTCTTTTATAGAGAAGAGAGACTAGCAAGATATACACGATGACAAGGAGTGTAGCGAATTGCATGAAACCAAAGCCTTGAACAGGACGAGAGGAATGGCCTACCTCAGGCATGTTGTCTAGAACTGGATCATGGCTTGAGTCTGGAGAGGGAGAAGCGTTGGTTTACTGATCTCTTTCAGGTCCTGGCTGAGCTTCAACAAGATCTGGTGTTAGACGAAGTTTCTTTCTGGTATACACTATGGTTGATGGTGTATGAGTCACAGGCTTCTCTGGCTGATATATATCTGAGTAATAATTCACGGTGATACTCTCCGGGGGCAAACAAAACTAGACTAATCAGTGTAGGAGAAGTTGAAGTGGAAGCAGTGGAGGCAGAAGGTCGCAAATCCCCACTCCCCCTGAAAGTAGCTAATTCAAAGCAAAGGCGGAAAGGAAAGTCTCGGGCCTCTACTACTAGAATAGAAAGGAAGAACCTTGCCTCATTCCAGATTCTAGACTCTTCAATTCACTTCTTCCTTTAGTAAGGAATTTCTTTCACCTCGACGGACCACAGCCCAGTCGGTCGAAAGCTGCAATAGATTCGACCACATACTATTTGAAGGGGATTGGTAGAACTTTTAGGCCTTTAGGACAGGACCGACTCTTAGCTCGTTGGAGTGCTATTTAAGATCTTGGCTTCCTAACTACTTTGAAAGGAAATACCCTAAACCCTCTTGAAAGAAGAAATTCTATAGTTATGGAGCTACTCACAAGAGATACCCATGCATACTAGGAAGAAGAACCTGTTAACGAAAGAGAAATAAGAGAAAGCAAGTACACGATAGCTCTTCCATCACCCTCTCTAGCACCCTATAAGAAAGTCCTTTGCTCAAGCCAAAAGGGATCAAGGAAGTACGAGCTAGTAAGATGGTTAGACCCCCCGGGAAGAACCCAGAGAAAGTACCTCTACAACAATAGATATTGTCCATACAAGGACTTGAGCAGTTAAGCCCTTCCTAAGTAAAGCATAAATAAAGGACAATCAACAAAGAAAGAACAACGAAGTAGCAACTCTTCACTTCGGAGCAAACTAGCCCGGGGATAACGACCAAAAAGAAGGGCTGCTTTCACTCGGCAACACGAGTGAGAAGAACAAGGAAGGGCGAACTAGCAAGGAAGAAGGACAATGAATTTCCTGAAGTGAAGCAAGGATATTAAGTATATGTAGTACAGTTAGAACAGCCTTAACTAACTCATTAAGGCATTACGGTACGGGCTCATTCCATAAAGGAATAGCGGGACGGGAACTCAATAAGTCTTAGATTATCCCCTCAGCTCAGTCCGGAAAAGCTTACTCCTTAAACGTAGCCCCTTCTTCCTGATCATCTTATTGGACTTTCTGGAGTCCTAGTCCTAAGAGCACCAGGAAGGAGAACAGCTACAAAGAGGCAACTAGCTCCAACAGCTATATTCAGCTACATTCTTGAAGCGAAGTAGGAACTAGTAATAGGACCTCAACACCCTCTCCTATAAGAGCTTTTCTCAAGGCAAAAGGTCTCTAGACCCGTCATCAGCTGTCGTAATTCCAAGTATGAGCTAGTAACAGCTTTTATCACCTCTGTTTCTAACTCTAATAGAACATCCGAAACTAAGGAGCTTCCTTAACTACTTAGTTCAGGAACTATTTAGAATACCACAACCCTAATGGTCCCATTCATGAACTGGCTTGACCCTAGCTACAGCTGCAAGAGCTAGTTTCTTTAGGCTTGTTGGCGCATAAGTAAGCATGGAAGAACGGAGATATCAGCTTGAAGGTCTTTCCTTGACCGAAGTACTGCTAATGAATGAAAATAGCGTCTTTTTGGCATTTCAAGGGAGAGACTCTATATATTCGCACTAGCCTGACCGCTGACTTGCCATCCTTCATCAAGGATAGCAAAGAAAGTAGAATGCCACAGCCTAATGCTTTACTGCTATAAACCTTGCTTTGACTTCGATCTGCCTATGAACTCTTCCTTTAGACTTATAGCCTTTACTCCTCTAAGGAAACGCCCCTACACTCAAAAACTCTATTTCCCCTCGAAGAACTTCAACTCCCTCTCGATCGGGATCTACTCAATCAAGGATCTTGAAGGCCAGCGAAATGCTTCCCATCCTTTATGCCATGTCAAAGCCTAATGAGCCAAAGCTTCATGCCCTTCTTTAAAGGCAGAGTTTCATTGAACAGCTGATCTTGGACTTGCAAGCTCTCTCGAGGGAATCACTTTTAGCAAGCTTTCGAGAAAGTTTAGATCCGAGTTAGAGTTTATTTTGTCCGATTCAGGCTGATTGGATCACTGAACTTGGTTCACTGAGGCTAAAAGAAGGCGGAAAACACTCGGGGAGAGACTAAACCCTAAAAATAGGAATAGTGAATGCCCCGGGAGACACGCACGGTACTTACCGGTGCTCAATTCCCTCAACTGTGTTTACGGCGCCTCTTCCTTTCGATCAAGTGTGGGTTGAAGCTGCTCTGATACCATCCCTGACTCGGTCACAGCCGGACCAGATTCCATAGCTACGGTCACACCACCTACAGGAGTGAGACTCGGCCTTGATTTACTATTGAAAAATATTTCCTTAATACAGGGGCAAATTCTGGGGTTTGTACTATAGTGACGAAAGCAAAGCCCAGTTCTTGTCTAATCTCTAAAGATCGGGTGATGACTACGAGACTTTGATTTCTAATTTAGTTAGGTTAGCGCTGAGACTTTTCCTCTCTTTCAATATCTCATGTCATACCTCAGATTCGCTTCTTCATAGGCCTCGCTCCTCTCCCTTTCATTCGAGTGGCGCTAAACGCTCCTTAATCGAAGAGCTCAGGTTCTACCTTTCCCCTTTCTATCCTGTTTCGAAACCTGATAGTAGAGTGGGCATTCGGCTCCTCTTTATCTTTCTTCTCTTTTGTCCCATTCCCGAACCCGGCCTTCAAAAGAAGATTAGTTCCGTCGCTGGCCTCTTTCCTCGGGCATGAACCCGACCTGTCAAGAACTCTGATTTAACTGTCAGGCTAGCTAGATGCTTCACACATTCCATTCTATGCCGGTTTCCTGAAACTAGCCTTCTGCTTGATGGAAGAGGGAAAGATCATTTGATAACTAATCTAATGGGCTTGTAGCGCCGGTTCTCCCCTCCTCAATCTCCTTAAGTTAAGCGCTTCTTGCTCCCCTCGCGGGTTAACCACTGGCCCCACCTGCTTTTCGTTCCGATCTGACATGAATGAATCAAGCTTCAATTCATCTTTTCTTATTAAATTAGATGATTCCATTTAGAATATCGAGGTAGAGTCCCTATTTCTGTAAGAACATTAGGGCATTACGCTAATAACCATATAAGGGAATTTTATACACGTCAAACTTACACAATCGAGGATTTCACTGAGAATCTTATCGATAAAATACTCCAAATGGAAGGGATGGCAAGAAGCCAAAAAGCTATAACAAATCCTCTGATTAAACTTCCAAAGGAACTAGGTCTAACTTCACACCAACCCAATCTTGGCTTTCAATCCAAAAAAGTAAGTCGAAACTCCAAGGATTAGTCTTTTGATTCGGCTAAAAGCTCGAGGAATAGCTACAAAAGGAATCCGCTTCTACAAATCACGTGGGTTACGGCAAAAGATTTTCTTTTTTCTGCTGGCAAGGTAGCCGCATTTGATGAGTGAGGGAGGGTGCCCTTTCATCTGCTTCGAGTCTACGGTCAGAGAATGGAAGGTGAAAGGAATGCCATCCTGTCCTAGCCACTAAGGTTCCCCAGGTGCTAGTATTCTCAATGGTCTCTTCTCGCACTTTCTTGATGAGGACAAATTCCTCTCCAACCAGTCGAGTTACTACGTTCCTTCCTTCTGTTACCGGATTTCGGGACCAGACAGCTTTCTTACCGGCTCGGCAGATATCAATGCTCCTGATGTCTGGATTGCTTGCTAATGCCCGGGATTGTGCCTGAATGAGACTAGAAAGCTCTCTCTGAATAATGAGTTCGCATGTATGCAGCTCTATCTAGAAGAAAGCAAGCACTTCTTTTATTTCGTAACCTTTTTTTATTTGATCTTAGATGCTAAGAAAGCTTATCGAAGGGAGGAGTGGAAGTCTCTTTGGTGTCGGCATCACACATATAGCATGTGTGCCGTGAGTGATAGGTCAATCACTCAAAGTTCTTATTTCGAAATTCTCGAACATGATGAAGAGCTCTTATCGGCTTGAGGCTTCTTTTCAAGCTGAGTAGAAATTTCATAAGAGAAGAGCATGAGCGATTCAAGAAATCGTAGGCTATCCGAGTTCACAGGCCTAGTTGCCTATCCCTGTCTTCATTGAGATTGGCTTAGTGTTCAGTGGGGTCGTTGTCCATTTAGGTGCAAGCGGAATTTTTGGGGTAAGCTAATGGGTTAGCCGACATAGCGCAGGAGTTGCTAGTTGGTGATGAAGTGTGATCCTTCGAAAGAGTAACTACAACGAGGGTGATCAAAATGTCAATTCGGAGAGAGAAGAGATTTGAGATTCCGTTAGTAACCTAGCGCATCTTTGGTAAAGCTTGGAAGAAGAAAATGAAATACGAACAACCGCGCTGGTCGTATCGTTTTGTGCTATAGTCAAAAAGTTATTTTCCTATGATTCATTCTCTTTTCGCGAAGCTCAACAAGGCCACTACTTCTAATTCTAACACTACTGTAAATCGGGATCAGCGACAGTACAAGCAAATCGATATTAGTCCTAATATGAATAGAGATGTTACTTATTTTTTTTCGTTTACCAAGAATAAGTCAAGTGGGGGGAAGCTCGAGACTCCCATCAGTCCGGAGTCAGGATGTGTGGTTCCATCAGCGCCACCCTCTAGGGCTAGCACTCTACCACTCCCCTAAAGGTGCCACTATGTAACCCTCTCTGTCACCCTCTAAGAAGGGTGCCACTCTTCAAGGGCTTATCACCTCTAAGCCTTCCGGGGAGGGGCTCCTCCGAAGGGTGCTACTTCGACCCCCTTCTGCTTCGGTCGATAGACCAGCAAGGTCTGAGCCGGGTGAATGTGGTTCGAAAGTCCCGATCTTCGGCCCAGCTTGTGAAGCAAAACAGGGGAGATTTGCTGAAGCTGCATCTTGTCGGTAATGTGATCCCTAATTTCCTCCCTCCTTTATTGATGGGATATTTGCTTTGGGATCTAAGTCCAGTATCTGAGATTTATAGGGAGCTGGCCGAACTCACCGAAGCTTTAAGTTCACTAGCAGGGACGGTCAATATAGAGACTACTAGTATGGGGCAACATATGGGCGAAGCCAGCAGCTCGATTGATGGGAATAGGGCAGCACGAGTACTCGTTGAGGCCGCCGAAAGGTCCAGGGAGGAAATTCATAATAAATCCAGCTGCCGCGGCAGTGCCAGAGGAGAAAACTCCAGCTAAAATAGCTATCTGGATTGCTGCCCTTTTATTGACTGTATCGATTACAACGGTCAAGGTCATAGCGCGTCGATGTCAGGATTTTTAATGAATTGGGGGGTTAATGGTCACATGATAGTTCGAAATCGAGCTAGACACCCCCGCATTAGGGATCCTCCCATGAGAGAGTCACGCCTTGTTCGGATTATGCTCGAGGAAATTCCAAAAAGCCTTACCGCTAGACGCATGGGAAGCGGGCTATTCCCCGAAAATGCCTTTTTGAAGTTGGGGTTCAGAATCTTACTTCCAGTAAGAAGGTTGCCTTTGGGATAACCTAAGGAATTTATAGCCCTCTTTCTTCAATACTACGTGTATAAGAGTCATACCAGTCCTAAGAGATCTACCTGTAAACATAAGGCTAAGAGCCCCGGGAACATACCTTTCAACTAATCTAGAAATACCTGTATGAGATCGTTAAATAGATCTTCAGGGACAGAGGACGGCCTCTTCACGATAGAATCGTACCCAAATCGTCCTTTCTTTCTAAGAATAATAAACTTGGATAACGAAAACATCGAAATAGAAAAAAGAGGAAAAGCGAACCAGTTGATCCGCAGTTTCGCCCCTCCTACTTATCATCTTACGATGAAAAGAAGGAATACGCCTAGGAATGCCAGAGTGGTGAAGTGAGACCGGAAAGGGAGGTGAATTGTCTGTTCACTATTCATAGAATACCTCTGAAGGGCCACACCGCAAGACTGAAGGTCCTGGGCTTATTGCAGTAAGGAAAGTCAGTAGTCAAAGCCGGGCCAGGTATTTAGTCACTGGTCTGATAGGGCCAGGTATTTAGTCACTGGTCTGATAGGGCCAGGAAGTAAGACATTATTTAGTTAAGGGACATACAGTAACAGTCATCCTTCTTTCTAATAGTAATAGGACCCCTAATACATTAGTAATAGGGGGGCGAGTAGCCTTGATTCTCATCTTTGATCACCCAAAGGAAGCTTTTAAGGCTTTACCTGTTCAAGACTAGTAATAAGACTAGAGAATAGTGTTTCCTATAAGAGGAAGCCTCTAGAATAGTTTTCTAGAAGGGGAAGACGAATAAGTAAGCTTCCCTTTAAGGCTTTCCCAGGTCTAGACTAGTTATCCTCTAGAATAGAAGAGGAATCGCCTAGCCCATAGAATAGTGGTGTGGGCTATAGCCTACCTAATCAATCCCATTAAGTTCACGAATAAGGTCAGTAGTCTTTCCTTTACTAGGAGTAGAGTACTAACTCGGAGTAGTAGCTATCTTTTTTTGAAAGAAAGCAGCCGTAATATCAATAAGTAGGTATAATTAAATCTTCCATTTAATTTGACATGGAATTTACATTTGAAATAAGGGGCTTCGGCACGTAAAGAATGGAATCCGGTAAGGAATAAAATAAAGTACCCATATACTAATCTATCCCTCTAGCTTAGGCTAGAGAACGACATTGGTATTACTCTAAAGGGGGTGTATAGTGGTAGGGGACTTTTTTTATGTAAGGGGAGTAACAAAGCTTCTACCGTTTGAGGGACGCCGTGCGATCATACAACTACTCTACGTGGGCCTTAATCTGCGCATACGAAAAAATAAGAACATGTTTTCAAAGACCTCTGGAAATGCCTGTTTTGTCTACTTAACATAAGGGACGACTGCTTATCCATCATCTTTTATGAGTGAAAGAACGAGCTTTATGACTATTTTTATTTGAGTCGAAGGCCTTTTTACTCTTATAGTCTCTCGCTTTAGAGTTCTAGCTTTCACTTTAGCCTTCAATCATGCTTGAAGTGGGAAAAGAGCAACTCTGTTAGGAGTTGGGATTCGAGCTAAAGGGAATAGACCCTGGTAGGGTAGGGGAAGAGAGCATCAAGTAGGAATATAGCTTCAAGCTAGTCCGATACCTGATAGTAGTCTGATAATCCCGCTATGATCAATAGTATACGTAGGAATCAGCCGATACTTCTGAGATTGAAACTGGAAAGACGAAGGCAAGAGTTCAATCATTCAATAAGTGTTCAGTATGGCAGTTTCAGGCAGGGGAGTTCCAGTCCTACGTTCAATCATTCAAGAAAAGGAAGAACCGCGGAGTGAAAGTGATATCATGATTTATCGTAGAGTAGAATGAATATAGTAGAAGATGCATCTAATCTAGTAGTGGAACTCCTGTCTGCGGAAGAGATAGATGGAGATAGAGAGATAGGTCTCACATGCGCAGGGTTCGAGTCCCTGCCTATCGTTTCTTTCGTCTTTGATGGTTTGTTCTATCGTCCTTTAGTCGAGCTAGAAAGCTCCGCCCAATAGAGCTTAGCCAAGAGTGGTCCGAAATGGGCCCGCGAAGCCGGTCCCCGGTTGCCTACGCTCCTAGAGGCCAATAGAAGAAAGAATCGAAGACTAAGCAAGTAAGGGAGAAAAAGTGAAATTACCTATATGTTTTGAGTTTATAATCGTAAGAAAAATCTATCATGTTGACAAAAACCCCTGGTTCAGGGCCTGAGGGTACCAAACAAAGAGGAATCCCGCGCAATCAGAGATTAAGCCATAAGATCCCTTACCTGATAAGAGTCGGGGGCACCTACCGAAGAAAACCTCGATTCAATGACAAAATTGCTTTATTGAGAGGGCCTTTGACAACCGTGGCTCGTTCCTAGTTTTTCTTCCCCCGTCCGTTCTATCTAGGCTGGTGGCTATACCAGATTTCGTGTCTGATCGAATTTGAAACTAGCCCGTTGAGCTTCTTGGCTTCGTCTTCAGTTTGAAGTTCGACGTAGTATTCCGCGTCAAGGTTCCAAACCTGAAAGAAGGATCCTAAGGATCGCACACAAGAAAATAGAGTTGGAATGAAAGAAGGGGATTCAAGAACAAAACAGATTAAAACGTCTGTTATGATCTTCTCGAAAATGATGCGTGATTAAGTGAATAATTTACAACGGTAACGAAGCTTTTCAGTCTCATTAGGACATATACACAGTTCAAAACATCAAAACACGAACAAGAGATCTAAGAGCTTTTCCTAAGATACAAAAAGTCTTTTACTACTTTGTTGGATCACAAGCAGGTATTGCAGAGTCCTAAACCTTATGGATAATCTTTCCGAATAAAAAAGTCCTTGGTTGATAGCTATGATCCTGTCATCCCTACCCTTTACTTCTCCCGAAAGGGGAGGGTGACGGTGACGTGAGGCAACGAACTTGATTAGCTTTAGCTTGCTAGACAATGCGCTCTCTTTCCTTCTATATATATTATTATCTTTATGTGAGAAAAAAAAAAGAGGTTTCTATAAAATAAAAGAGGTAATTGACCCGGAAAAGCTGCTCATTTCACACAAACCCTGTCTACGAAGCAATGGAATTGGAATTAGTATTCATTGCCTGAGGTGAAAGAACGCTTAAGTAAAGGCTACATTAAAAGAAAAAAGAATTTACTAATCCATCAACTTGTATCTAGGTCCAAGTAGACTGCCATTAGTGTTCTAACCCGATTCCGGACAGTAAAAGTTCTTTATAAACGAAATGAACTAGTCCAATCACATGTATAGTGGTCGGCGGAATCTTTCTTCTAACGAGAAAAGGTTATCTACTTAAAAGCTCCTAGCCCTTCCCGCTTGCCTGTAGAATCTGAAAAGCAAGCTCAAATCCCTGTCGAATCTTTCCTTTGGTTGCCTGCCGACCTATTGCATTAAAGACCGGCAATCGAATCTTTGCTTGGCTTGACGATCCCTTTCGAATCAGTAGAGCCTTTCCTTAGAATCAGTATCGCTTCCCTTGCTTATCTCCTAAGCCAGCTCTCTCCCCTGCCACTGTCATGTTGTCTCTTAACCCTTGTGATGACTAGCTTCCAACGGCTAGATACCCTGCCATTCATTCCTCTGGCATCTTTGCTCAACACCCTGCAGTCTCACCTTCTTCCTTTTTTAGTAGCTTTTTCCCGCCTTGGAGACCGATCTCTTTGGTTTCCGGCAGGCCAGGCAAGGAAAGTGAAAAAACGACTAGAGATATAGATCATGGCTATCTGACAACTATTGATAGATCCCTGGAGCAACGATTGCACTCGGGACTTTGCCCTACGGAAACTGCTTCTTGAACTTGGGACTTTCAAGATTGATTGAACTCCCGCTTGCTTGCCTTTCTCAGACCGGGAAAAGACGTTTAAAGCGGAGGGAAAATCAACGGGAGTGAAAGAGGGAAAGACCTGGAGGGAAAGCATTCTTTCTAATTTGCATTGCAGGGAATCGATCAAATAAAGGCAGGCGGTACTGATTGGAAAGGGTTGGAGGTTCCATTGACTGCTGGGATAGCTTCTAGTAGTTTCATAAGGCAAGGAAGGAACTGCAAATAGCAATAGATTTAGCAAGACTAGCCGCTTTTTCATACCCAGTGTTTGCAATTGAATCAGCTCTTGGTCTTATATTTATATCAGAAAGCGGTGCTATTTCATCCGCTGTGGGAATAACCTCTCCATCTCATGCCCTGTTTGAATGGGTTGTTCAAGAAGGGATTGACCTAAGGGGAACTTCACTTCAAGCTGGGAAAAGCAAGGCAATGAAATTCTCCAAATATCCAAAGCCTTCGACGCTTTAAACTGATTGACCATTTCCAAAAGCACTAGGCGTGGTATCGTATAATAGAATAGGCTCGTCGTCTCTTTCCTGTTATGCCTCTGAAAGCCCAATGAGCTTCGGGTGCCGTTGCCCCCTTCAATTAGAATAGATCTTAATTTAGTGTCCTTTTTGGGTTATGGAATTTCCTGGAAAGTGTGAAATAAGAGTAAGTAGGAATCGTTGGAACTTGTAAGATTAAAATAGATAAATAAGGTATTCCCCTTCGGGAAGAAATATAACCTATTAGAACTACGCAGACGATATTCCGACATCGGAGTTTAGTCTCTTTCTTCTCTTATTTGCATTAACTCCTAAACTACCAGACAAGAAAGAACAAGGAATGCATAGCTATACATAGTCTTACTTCTAATCCCTTTCTTCCCCATAGACAACGGGGCACCCACTCAAAACGAACAAGGGCTCCTTACTCCTTCACATCCGACCACCCTTTGAAAGGGCAGACAGACTGGACTCCCCGATTGGACAGTGGTACTCGAATGAGACCATGCATCCCTTACTTTGATATGAAAGAAGTAGCAAGGAAGAATCTCCCTCACAGGGAGGAAAGAGGCTTTAGATAGGAATTACTACTTCAACTAGAGCTTGTAACCTTTGAGTCTTTTCCTGCTTTGACCCATAAAAAAAGGAAGAAGAAGATGGGGCTCCTACCCTTCCACAACAGCCCTGTAGCTTCCTTACACTATACCGGCTCCCTCAATTTACAGTAGTCAACATTCATTTGTCCCATAGTGCGCGCTTAGCCAGATGAAGATTCTTCCACGACGCTAAGGCTGCTTTAGAGGAGAAAACTTCTTTCCCCGGATCAGTATCAGTAGAGGAAACCACTCGTGTCGCTTAGCCGGAGGGGTTAGATACCTTCGATAAGTTTCCGAAGCTTGGGCGAGTAGACCCCAAATAAAAGAGTATAGTTAGTTATCACGGATAATGAAAAATGAAAATAGGAACAATAAAGCCAGCTCTTCTTTCCTTTCTCCTCAGCTCTACTACTAATAGAGAGTCGGAAGGCATCTTAGCTCGGAACCGGGAAAGCAGAAAGCTTTAAGAGGGGTTCAGGAGACTAGCAATGAAACGGATATATTATCGGGTTTCAACTCCTCTCCCATAAGGTTGAATATCAGGCAGTAGTAGGGTATCTCATTCTGGTTCTGAACGCTGGTCAAGTTGCTGTGTATTCCCCTTAGCATTACCGATGAGCTGCTCCCTCCCACGGTTCACTACCACTACCCGGTCTTCCATTTTAATTGATAGCTTCCGCTGGAGCACTTGCCTTCGTGATTCGAAGAATTCCTTTAGCTTTTCCTATTCCTTCTTGCTAGCCTTCGATTGTATGGTTTCCTCTATTGCTCTTGTCGAGCTCCAGCCCGATCCCTGTGATCTCGTACTTGGCCTTCCCCCTCCCTTTCTCTTCGTCCCGGGATGGGATAGAGCCTTGTACCCTTTCACTAAAGGGACGGTTCCCGAGCTTGGACTTAGGCTCAATCGCAGCTTAACAGGCTCGCTCGCAGCATCCTTCTTCTTTTAAGAGTTCTTTCGAAGCCCCTTTCTAACACCTTCTTTTTCGTTGGTAATGGTTTCAGGTTTTGAATGGATATCCCAATTGGGTGAATTCTTAAACCGATTTGGATTCTTGCCCAAAAAATAAGAAAAAGGCTTGGCAGCGAAAAGCCTTTTCCAAGGAGCAACTTCCTTATTAGGAGGTTCCCCTATAGATATTTAATCACTCTCAAACAGGGGTGAGTACAGAAAAACTAATCCAATCTTTTAATTCAACAAGAAGTACCACCAGTGTGATAGAATGCGATTCCGAGTGATAAGACGTAGGATAGAAGGTTTAGGATGGAACCGAATCGAGCCTACGGGGAAGTTTCTCCTTAGAATGCCAAACGAAATTAGAAGCAAGCAAGGCTTTCTTTTCTTGTAGTCGGGGAAAGAATCCCGGGGTTGATGCTGAACCAATTCTTCCATTCCAGAGCCCAGAGGAAGAAGAAAGAACATTCCATGCTGCGAGGCATCGCCTGTTGTACAGTTGCTTTAGCCTAGGAGCCAACCTAGCTAAGGCAATAGCCCAAAGTAAAGTAGGGGCAGCTAACTGTGTAGATAGATGCTCTTTCCTCTTGCGGGAAAGCTATTCCTTGAGTTGAGATACTACTGCTTAGATTAGATGGTTAGCTTAGTAGATGCTTTCTTCTAGCTCTACCATTTTAAAAGCACTTCTCTTGCGTTCTTGAGTTAGTTTTTTGTCTTGTAGCTACTACCGATATGCTATGCAAGTGGTAGAAGTGATGCTATTAATTGATGCTATTAATTCAAAGCACTCAGCGCGCTCAGGGCTTGGAAGACTCTTCGCTAGCGAGGCAGCTATTACAGAGGAAGAATAAGAATAAGAGGGAGGGGTACCAAGGAGACAAAGACAACTATGTAAGACTTAGACCTTTCGTATACTGCTTCTCCTTTGGGTAGCTTTCTCTTCAAGCACTCTTGCCTTAAGAAGGGTTAGCTATGTTTCAAGCACTCCTTATTGAAAGAAAAGAAGTCAAGAGAGTCTTCCCATTCAAGCACTACTTGTAGCTACCTATCCCTACAACTACTAAACGCTATGAAAGTAATATAACTGCTCTATAGTTAGCCTCCTATACTATATTATATAGAAAGCTGCTAGAAAAGCCATACAACTGCTATCAATGAACCAGCTATGCTATGAAAGTGGATGTATAGGCATCCTATCCCACACCCAATCCAAGAGAGCATCCTAGTGGGCCTCTTTGTTGGCGGTGAAGCAAGCAAACGTCTCATTTTGTTCATTGCGAGGTTAAGAAAGGGAGCCAATGAATCCGCGGAGAAGGGCCATAAGCAGGTCTTCTGTCTGTTCGATACTATTAGTCACTGGCGACTGTCCTTTCCTTATAACTTACAAGCGAGAAAAGCCCTTCTAGAAAGGCTGAGGCTAAATGGACTATTCTCCCTCCGGGATAGGAGATTCTCGTGGATTTCTGCCATTTTGGCAGATCCATGTCTCCCTATCGGCTAGCCTTTCGGCTTCCCCTCCTACTTCTATATTCTATAGCCTTTGAAAGCAGTCAAGAAGAAGGTAAACCTCTAAGTAATCTACTGCCCTAACTAAACCACCAAGAGCGGCCAAACCAACCCTAAAATCTGGAAACAAGGGAGTACCTCCTTAATGAGAGGTACGACCGATCTAGTTCTCTCTCTTTGTATGGTCTATGTCTGAAATTTCTTCCTTTAAATTCAAAAGAAAGACATATTTTTTTTTCTATTTATACGATAATTTTTATGTTTTTATTTTAGGAATCGATATCGGGGGTGGTTGGGCTCACATTGAACACCGCGGATCGCTTAGCATCGGGGTGATTGACTTCACTGACAAAGACACAGAGGGGGGAAAAGAGGATTGAAGAGTATAGTAGCCAGCAAGCCAAGAATCCCGCTTTCCTCGGTCAGCCCGATGAGTAAGCAAAAAGCCGAGAATATACCTGTTTTCACAAACCTATAAAGGATTTGATTGTAAAGGATAAGATCTCGCTGTCGTGAGACTACGATTGACTTGATTTTCGGCAATGAAAAAAGGAATCACATTCACCGAGTTATTAAACTCGCCTTGTAAGGTGACCCTGACGGGGGTACCCATTCTTCTCTTGCTTGTCTCCTACCTCACTATACAGTATAGTCTTGCTGAATACTCCCGAAAACTCACTGCCTGTCATGTGAACTGATTGCAAGTTGACTTCACCACCAGTAAGCAGCCAGTAGACTCTGTGGGTGGAAGTGTGGGCGTAAACGAGTTATCTTGCAATCTCTTTCACACACACTTAAAGCCCTCAGTTCTGAAGCGGGGTCAGCCTTGATCAAAATTGACCCACATCATTTCTGATGCAAAACAAGCTCAGTAGGATTCGAACCTACAGTCTCACCTTTTTGATGAGCCTCATTCTAATTCGCAAAATGTACGTTCTATTACATAGACGACGATCACTATTTCATTTACGTAATGGAATAGTAGTGAAAAGGGACTTGAAATCTATTACCCTTCACTGGCATCTCATTCGTATAACGTAAAATGATCTTTTATATGATCCTAACTTAGTAAAAAAAGTAGGTCAAAGTTCACAGTTCAAAGTCGGAGAAGCAAGGCCACTATAGATAGTGCCTCGCACCGCAAGACCAGCATTCAAGGAAAATGGGAATAGAAAAAAGTCAAGTACCTCTCCCGTATTCGCGCATTGTCTATAACTAGGAAAAGCTTCTTTTGTTTAAGCGCATCAAGCTAATCCTTTGATCGAGAAAGTGGTGATCAACTACCTAATAGTATGACTATGACTCCCCTGGCTACAAGACGGGGATAGTTTGAATGGTAGTTAGTTTTCAAAAAAATGTGAAATAAAATAGTAGGGTTAACGACTCAAAAGAGTCGCCTTACTCCTTTTTGGCCCGGCTAGCTTTTTATTGACTGACCAGTCTTCCTGGCTCGGATCAAGGTAAACTACAGTTCTTGCTTTCCGAAGAGAGAGGAACTACTACAATTGACTCTATAAATGCACTGATCGGGGTCGATCTCACTGACCCCTTGCTTCACCACGCCCAAGCCGGAGAGGAGAGTAGAAGAAGGTGGATATCGCTCATCAAGGGCTTGGTTAAGTGTCCAAGACCGTATGCCTTGCTGCTTTTATCTTAGTCATTCCCTTTCCTTTTAAGGTATAGACCTCCCTCTTTAGGTGTCCTATCCGTCAGTAGGAGCTCATTCACTCATTTACTCTAAAACGAGGACTCATTCATTTCCATTTCAGAACTAAAGAACTGGATCGGAAGAGGAAAGGAATCGTTTTCAGGTCCACTCTGCTCTTCCCCTTACTCTTTTCTTTCTCTTTTCTCTTGCTTGATCTATAGTCTAGTTATCTCTTTCTTTTTTATACCTCTCGGAAGCGAAGCTGCTTTGAAGTTTAAGGGGCTCGCACTATATGTCTTTAATTGAAGACATAAAATTAAAGAATTACTATCTTTTTGCTCCCTAACTCATTAGTTAACTATCTCCTGCCGGGTCTTCATTCACTCTTTATTTACCAAAGAATAAATAAGAAAAAAAAAGTAAGGGAATCAAAACGACTCTCTTTCTACAGCTAAGGCAGCAGATCGGTCGGCTGTGAACAAATTTCTTCAAAACCTTTTAATAGCTATCTTTGCTCTTTCTTGCGCTTCTACCTCCTTCTTCCTATCCGAAATCGTCTGTTAGAGAATGGTCTGTTGTACTATATAAGCAAATCGGCTCTTTGAAAGTGGGGAACGAAACTGGCCATACTGCCACTTTCCTAGTTACTTTACTTACTTATTATTACTCTCTGGCACTAGACTAGGGGGAGAAGACAGCTTGGGGGAGACGTCTTAAGACCTCCGCCACCCAAACATGTTAGGGGTGTAACAACCTCTGATTAACGTAGTTCCCAATGGCGAATATACGGCGCTTGCCGCCACCTTCTAACGAAGCCCCGAGTCTACCCGGAATAGGAGGGATCTTAAACTCCTCACAGGAGGGCAACCATCGGCCTATACGGTCCTGAAACCAATCAAGGCTCCATCCCGTAATCAGCTTATTGTTGCTGTCCAACGCATAACGAGGAAACTCTGGCCACAAACAAGCCTTCGCTCTTCTACTCCCAAACACAAGAAGGAATTGAAAAGCGGGGTTCTTTCCCGAGAACCAATGATTCCACTTCTAAACTATAGAGTAGAAGAAGGCTGTTTCATAACTGTTATTTATAGACGGATTGATTGGCCTGAAAGCGAAGAGAATCCCCTGGTTCAGGGGAATTCCGGATCGAAGTAAAGGAAGTAGTGGTAGGGACCGGACGGTACACTACTCGGGAAGATATGGGGAAAGAAAGCCTACAAGCATGTATTTCTAGTTTAGGAAGAGAGAAACTCTAATTCCACTAGAGAAACTGGAATTTCACTCTTTAATATGAATTCAACTTTCATTTCTATTCCTTCAAATCCAGCATGACATGTGTCAAGAAGCGTAGTACCATACCCGAACCTACCTCCCAACGAGGAGATTGATTTTCCCGGGAATGAGGCAAGATAGAAAGACCTTGAAAGAGGGATTGCTACTTCCACTTTCAAGCCTAGGAATCTTATTGTCTTCCCTATAAGACTGTTCCCTGTGAAAGATGCGCTAGCCTCCGCGCAGAGAGAAAGAAGAGGGTCCGAAAGAGATATCGTTAAAGCGCTTTCTAGAAGCCTTTATTTTAGTAAAGGCTATTCCTGAATACGTTGTTAGTAAGAAAGCGCTAGCTTGTATATGTTAGAAAGTGAACTGCTGCATTCCGTAAAGCAGTACTTAGCTTCAGTCTTCACAGTCCTAGGCGCACTAGACTAGAATGGATAGCACAGGTCGGAGGTGAAGCTTCTACTTAGACCTTGAATTCCTAACTCCGCTGAAGGTTAGGAATCAATCGTCTCTTTTCAATATCCGGTAAAGAAGGCAGGAAAGGGCTTAATGGTAGATTCTTGATATAGTTAAGTTGGGTCTTTATCCTATTTGATTTCATGGGATTTGGTTTAAAGAGTCTTCTTCATACCTGGAAATCTCCGACAAAAGGCAGTCAAAGACTGATTGACCATTAATAGCGGGCGGCATGGATGTATTTCTCTTTGTTTACAAGAATAGGTTCTTAGTAGGTCTAATGTCTGGCTTTAACAGCGCCCGTCGGTCTCCATTGAAACAGTTCTTCGAGGCACCTATCATAAGAACCAAATGGAGAATCACACAAACAGACCAAGCTTTGGTCCGATGGGGTCTCATTTTGAAGGATTTGCTTGCATTGAAGGATTGGATTTCATACCTCCAATTCTGGATTCCAATCGCTCACCTATGTGTGGCTACCTATTAGGTGCTGTGTCAGGTAAAGAGCTCTCTGTAATCAAGTTAGGTACTTACTAGAGCGGGGAAAGGTCTTTTGTGTTACAGGGGTCACTTTTCATCCGTGGAACAACCCTTCTAACCAGACCATCAGATAGTTTACTTTAGGCGTCCTTGATCGCCAAATCACTTTTTGATTCTGTCGGACGAAACGTGATGGTAGTTAGACCACCAAGTAAAGTCTGGTCAAACTGTAAGACGACTTGCTCCTTATTTAGAAAAAGCAAACTAGTCCTCTTATAGCCCCTGAGGTCTTAGATAGTTTTTTTAGTCTGGTTCTATAAGGAGATTAGTCTTAGTTAGTAGAAAGCCATTCCCTGGGAGTTAAACTAGCGGCCTGAAGGCCTTCCCCCTGGCTCCCGCTTGTGCTGATAAGAACTAGAATAGAACTCAGAAGTAAGAGAAAACTTACGAACTGCAGTTCCCCTCTGTCCTGTCACAGGAACAAGAACTAAGGACTCGAACTGCCAACTACAGCTACAGCTTAGTTTCCCTTCCATAGTAGTCTTTGATTAGAAGGTTGAGAAAAGCCAGGGGACTTGCTTGTCAAAACAGAGAGCGATGCCCAGAAAGAAGCAAGAACTGGGATCAGACTCACACGATACCCAACACTCAAGGATGGAAGTAGCGAAATCGGCCTTAGCATAGAACGTTGACCGCTTAGAATCGGGAATATGAACAGGCAACTATGAGACTAGTTTCCCATTGTCCCGATAAAGCGTACCTGAAGTGAGTGTGCCCATCTCGGTCTCCTTTCTTTTTTCTTTGCAGCTGCCATAAAAGTCAAGCCTGTGAGCTAGTGCCTGTGGTTGAAGTTTAAGGTTCAAAAGCGGAAGGCGAAAAGCTAGTTAGGCACATTCAAGGCGAAGCAGCTACATAGTTCGGTTCGAAAGCCGAGGTCGTCCCTATCGCTGGTTCAAAGCTAGAAGCAAGACTCGGTCCTGTTCTAAGGCTAGGTCCCAAAGAAAGGCTAGGCGAAGAAGACGAAGGAGAAATCGTAGGTGAAAGTGTAGGGTTACCAACTCGGGTGGGTTCTCACGCCAAGCTTCCTTTCTTTCGGGAAAGTCAAATTACAAACAAAAGAGAAGGGAGGTTCCATACTCATTACAAATCTTAAGGGGCGGCGTACCCCTTTAGCTAATGATTGAACTGATAGCTATGATTCGCATCGAGAAAGATAAAGATAAGGACCTAAGGCGTGGGACGGTCCCTTCGTTCTAGCCTTTGTGAAGAATCAGTAGGCTGGTCAAGTAGCCTTTTTGATGCATAAGATAAGCTGGAGGGCTTCTGCGCCCCAATCATTCTATTTTCGTTTGTGGAGGGAACCTCCTTTGAAAGCTTCTTTCATTGAATTCAAAGATCGATGGCTGCATGCTGGGAATGAGGTAAGGACCTCTTCTCTCTGACGTAGCCAAAGTGAGAACCATTCGACC